TATTAGAGTAATGAAAAATAATCGTTAAATCTTGATATGATAGCCCTTCGACTACTAATGTAGTGTCTACTGACTGGGTCTTGAATTAGATTGGATAGACAGATAGGGAATCTAATTGAATTTTTAGTTACGGAAAGGGAGGAAGATACTTTGATATACGGACTCATGAAAGTATCTGAGTGCTCGAGCATTCAATCAATATTATATTGAATGGATAATTGGCTTTTTCTTAAAATCTTAAAAAAAGTAATATTTATTCAGTAAAAAAAAAAGAATTCTTTTTTTCGGTAAGCTCTAGTCACGCATGTAATAGGCCATCTCGCGATTGTCTCTATGAAACAATCGGGAGACGGTAAAGATTAGATCAAATGAGAAAGGACTAGAATATTTAGGGGTATGTGATAGATAGTGATTTATCTTGATTCTCCATTTTTATACTTTTTACTTCATGTAATGAAATGCAGGGCGACAAAAGAAAGAAAGACTAGGTTTTATTATGCCTACATGTTACTAACACTCCTTTCTTTCATACTTCCAAGAGTTTCTCCGCGTCTTTTATTTACTTGTGCTTAATGTTTTTCGATTATACTCGAAATCATATATATAATAAATAACTTGTTATAATTCTATTTTTTGGATTGTTTCATCAATGGTGTTGTGCCCGAATCTCTTTTTGACTATGCGCTGGTGATTCCACTATTATTAATGAACAATAATGATTAGTGAACAATAATGGAATAATTCTTTTATATTCATAGAGATAGGGGACATAATTCACATGGATATGGTAAGTCTCGCTTGGGCTGCGTTAATGGTAGTCTTTACATTTTCCCTTTCACTCGTAGTATGGGGAAGAAGTGGACTCTAGAAGTACTACTAATTGAAGAATCAAACTGTATCAATTGTTTTCTAGATTGTTCCGCAAAGCTTTTTTTATTTCATTTGTTGTTGTTTTTGGTTTCTCTTTTTTTCTTTGATTTTTCTTTGAACAGTAAGTAAAAAAAAAAGAGTTCTGTTATTATTATAAGTTTTTAAGTGGATACATACTTTTGATACGAAAGAACATAGACATAGTGGTTGTCCAATGAGATACTACGCAGAATAATATACTACCTCGAGGTAGCCACCCACATATTACGTGCTTACCGCGTGTTTTATTTATTATTATTTTAGTTTCAAATCAAAATAGGATTTATGCTTGTTTTATGGAACTCATTTCATATCATGGTTCAAACGTTAAAGATGGGGTTTGCTAATTCTTTTCGAAATCCGAAGATAAAAAGTTGTTCCCACGGAACCGAACCCCTGGATCATCTGTCAACTACTCAATCAATTACTTCTTTAGAATGTTAAAAAAAGATTACTCGATTTTTATTTTATATATATGCCCATAACATCTTTTTCCTTTATTGATGATGGGTATCGGAATTCATATTGAAAAGAATGATAAATCTAGAAATTCGAATCGTAAGAGTGGCCTTTCGATTATTTCATTTCAGATTCATTGGAATTAACATAAACTATGAAGCAAAGAAATAGAATTGGCCCACTATGTATATTATATTAACATTACATATATGTAATTGATATGATATCTATATATAAATATAAAGATCTATATTGTAGATTCATCTATCTATATTCAAATTGATCTATATTCAACCTGTATTTTTATACACTTGAATAACAATAATAGATAGTATGGTAGAAGGATTCATATATTTCTTTCTACCATACTATCGGATCTCATAGAATACTTCTCTCGTAGAATACTGATAATTCTAGTCCGCCCATTTCATTTATTTAAGACGCGAAATTTTAATCCTTTTCATTTTTCTTATCTTCAATCGTTGATAAGAACTAAAAAGTCAAGTTTAATTCAAATTAATCACTTTGACTAATTGTTTTTACGTATATTATCAGTAAAAAGGCGGTAGGAACGAGAATGAACAGTGCAGTAGCAATAAATGCGAGAATATTTACTTCCATAATCTCATCGTTTCATTTTTGTTTTTCGCAATAACTCGGGATTTAATCCCATAGAGATGATAAAAGTTTCGCTTGTAAATTCAATGGGATGCATTACATCTCGATGATATCGAATCATATTCAAATATCATGAATAACAATATCTGAGCTATCAAATCGATTCATCGTCGAGAATTGAATAGTATAACATAGGAAGATCTTTTATCCATACCGAATTCAAACAAAATGGGATTCCTGATCCAATCAAGAATTTCTTTACTTTTTTTTATTTATAATTTTTTGCATTCTTTCTTTTCTCTAATCTACTGCCCTCTTGTCCAATGCAATCATCTGATGAAATCTCATCAGACAACCTTTACCCTCACATTGGTTATAAACAAACTCAAGCAAACAATAGTAGCGAAATTCAAAAAAGGAAAAGGAGGGAGGTTTGAACTAAACTCCTTCCTTTTTTTGTACTGATCTAATTTTTCGTCTTAAAAAAAAATAAGTATGATAAAGACGAGCCGCAGTATAAAAAATATAATATTCCATCAAATTCATTAAAAATTTTAAGTTTGTTCTTAGAAACCTTACTTAAACTTTCAAAAATTATTAATTCTCTCGCTAAGAGAGATGGGATCCTTGTTTGATCTTCTTAATATCCTCTTTCCTTGAATTAATAGTGGGACGTCTATATCAAAAGTTCAGTGTGAAATTTAAATGAGATAGATTGTTTCAAATTCAAATTAGTAATTGAAATTACTAATTGAGGTTACACAAAATCGGAACCAGAAAGGATATATTTTTTTTAAGACGAAAAATTAGATCAAAGTTTACTATGTTAAATTTCTTTTGTATCGTCCAACTTCCCTTTGTGTATGTGCCCCGAGAAACATATAGTACTCTATTCCATTATAAAAATAGGTCGTAATCAAAGAAGTTAGACCCAGTACGGTATCCCTTCGAATCCCGAATATGATGCTACCAATAATTGTGGTAATTTACATATGTTACATATGTCTTTCTCCCACCAATGAGTACTCGTTGAAGAAATGGAAATTCCCATATTTTTTATATTGGATTTGGATCCATCGGGACTGACGGGGCTCGAACCCGCAGCTTCCGCCTTGACAGGGCGGTGCTCTGACCAATTGAACTACAATCCCAGGGAAATAAAGTGTACAACATAATATATTTATGATTTAATTTCCTTCAAACCCTTTCTATGTAGATTTTAGATTAGAATTGTCATATTCTAACAGAGACGAAAGTAATAGATTGATATACGCGGGGACATGCACTTTAATGAGAGGAGCATGGATTTATAGTTATTTTTGCGTTATTGTAAAATTAATTGATAATCAATCTGTCAATGAATAAAAAAAGAGTTTTTTTATTTTATTCTTCCGTATTAAGCATTTCTGTAGAAGGATAAATGGGTTATATCATTTCATGTTCATGGTGGATCCCCGAATTATTGGGCCGAGCTGGATTTGAACCAGCGTAGACATATTGCCAACGAATTTACAGTCCGTCCCCATTAACCGCTCGGGCATCGACCCGGGAAGAATTAATTCCAAGCTTATTGATAATCCACGATCAACTTCCTTTCGTAGTACTCTACCCCCAGGGGAAGTCGAATCCCCGCTGCCTCCTTGAAAGAGAGATGTCCTGAACCACTAGACGATGGGGGCATACTTGCCCGACTACCATCATACTATGATCATAGTATGAATAGTTTTTTGAAATTGTCAATAGAAATATAATGAAATAATCTGACTCAATTTGAAAAATTTTTCTGTCTTTCATTATTCCATAGAATTTTTTGATTTGTGATTTCTATTTATGAATCGTTCATTTTAATCACCATTCTATAAATAATTCTATATAGAAATTATTTTATTTTAATGTTATTTTAAATTTCATTTTTTTTAATAATATACATAAGTTGGAATATATAGTGATAAGTTATATTCATTACATATAGATCATTACATATACAATATCAAATGAAAATAGTGATTAGAAGAAACGTCTAAAAAATGAAAAACAAAAGGGATAAATATTCGAAAAGAAAAAAATCAAATATTATAAAAATAATACGAAGGCTAGTACCCTTCGGGAAGTGATTGGTCTGCCATATGCTATAAACGGGATTAAACTCCATTCATTTCTCATACTTTCATTCATTGAGTCACTCATTGTTAAGATTAGGTTAGGTAGATATATCTCGATCTCAGACTAAGCCAAGAAATTCAAAAACGATAAATTTTGAAATCTGGGGAAGAGAGGGATAGAGATCAACAAGTTATTGAAAATCAATCGTTTTTCTCACCAAGTAGTAGAATTGCTTTATCAATGATTCGGTGAATGAATCTATGTTAAATTGGTGGGTACATGTATCAATCAAATGAATTTCCTTAATATCAATAAACCATTTTACCTATACTCACTAGATAAATCCAATTTTTCGTTCCTGAATGAGCCACTATGTGGATAAGATATAATTACTATACTATTATTCTTTATAATAATTATAAACACTAGACTCATAGTGGCTAGTGGCTTATTCAGAAATTGAATCAAAGAAATTGAATCAAATAGGCCTTTTTAACTCAGTGGTAGAGTAACGCCATGGTAAGGCGTAAGTCATCGGTTCAAATCCGATAAGGGGCTTTGGCTTTTTTCATAAAACTCCAGCTGTAGTATTCATATTTGATTGAAGGGAGAATAGACGACATATTGTTTTTATTTGTAATAAAAAAAGTAAAAACCGTATAATTTCACTCAATTATAAAAAAGTTATCTTTAATTATAACAAGTTATTATTATAATGAATAATAGTATAGTAATTATAGTTAGAAACTCAAAATTGGAAATTATATAGTGGCACATTTGTTTATTATTTTTATTCTAGAATTTGAAATTCTAGAATAAAAATATTCTATAGAATATATAATTTTTCTTATTTTATTCTAGAATCTATTCTAATGATTAGAATAGATTCAAATAATCTATCATGATTCTAA